TAAAGGAGTTCTCTTTTAGGAAAACACAAACTAAAAAATCTCTATCGACGACCTAATTAAATAGAAAGGATAATTAAATAAATAAAATGATACAATAAATACTAAAGATTCCTTTTGAACCTTCAAATTGCTATTTCAACGAGTTGTTATTTATCAATAAAAATTAAATGCTTCCTAACAAATTTGACATTTTACATTGAATTGATCCCTTCACCTTCAATCTCGACGATTGACTAAAAAATGGGTTATTATGATTTCGAGCAAGCCGCTATGGTGAAATCGGTAGACACGCTGCTCTTAGGAAGCAGTGCTAGAGCATCTCGGTTCGAGTCCGAGTGGCGGCATAGTATCTTCTAAAAGAGATAGAATAAGTCCTATAATGAAAATGAATTTCATTCCTGATTTCCATTCCATAAAATCGAGAAACCCAGGCTTTTTTCATAATTTTTATGATTTTTTCAACTTTAGAGCATATATTAACTCATATATCTTTTTCAGTCGTTTCAATTGTAATTACAATTCATTTTTTAACCTTATTCTTATTAGTAGATGAAGTCGTAGGACTATATGATTCATCAGAAAAGGGCATGATAGTCACCTTTTTCTGTATAACAGGATTATTAGTCACTCGTTGGATTTATTCAGGACATTTCCCATTAAGTGATTTATATGAATCATTAATCTTTCTTTCATGGGGTTTCTCCCTTATTCATATGGTTTCCTATTTTAAATTTAAAAAGCGCAAAAATAATTTAAGTGCAATAACCGCACCAAGTGCTATTTTTACCCAAGGCTTTGCCACTTCGGGTCTTTTAACCAAAATGCATCAATCCGCAATATTAGCACCTGCTCTCCAATCCCAGTGGTTAATGATGCACGTAAGTATGATGGTATTAGGCTATGCAGCTCTTTTATGTGGATCATTATTATCAGTAGCTCTTCTAGTCATTACATTTCGAAAGGCCATAAAGATTATTGGTGAAAACAATAATTTTGCATTTTCGTTTGGGAAAATCCAATACATGAATGAAAGAAGCAATGTTTTACTAAACACTTATTTTCTTTCTTCTAAAAATTATTACAGATATCAATTGACTCAACAATTGGATCGTTGGAGTTATCGTATTATTAGTCTCGGGTTTATCTTTTTAACCATAGGAATTCTTTCGGGAGCCGTATGGGCTAATGAGGCGTGGGGATCATATTGGAATTGGGACCCAAAGGAAACTTGGGCGTTTATTACTTGGACCGTATTCGCGATTTATTTCCATACCCGAACAAATACAAATTTGGAAGGTGTAAATTCCGCACTTGTGGCTTCTATGGGATTTCTTATAATTTGGATATGCTATTTTGGGGTCAATCTATTAGGAATAGGTTTACATAGTTATGGTTCATTTACATTAAATTAACATCTAATTGAATTGAATAAAGAGGCTAGGCCTAACAAATACTAACACAGGACGGCGTATATATTATATATAAGTATAAGAAAACTTATTGTAAGCTGTCAAGAACCTTTTGAATCAAGTAGTGGAGCGATTCAAAAGGTTCTAACAAAAGCCAAAGATGTCTGATTAAAATTCAATTTAATGCTTTTACCTTTTTTACTTAACTTAAACTTAAGAGAAGAAAAAAGACTTCTTTTTTTTTCTTTTTCATTGTACAACGACCAATTTTAAAAACCATAGGATTTCTTTTTGATTTTTTTTATTCATGAAAACTATCTATAAAAATAATTATATAGAATAGTTTCGACCTTCTCACCTGATAATGAGAGGACGAAATCCGGATAAATACCAATACCTAGTACTGGTAGAAAGATAGAGATCGAAACAAATAACTCTCGTGGTCCAGAATCAAAAAAATAAGAACTTGGAGCATTAAATAGCTTGTATCCATAGAACATTTGACGTGACATAGATAATGAATAAATAGGAGTTAATATCATTCCAATTGCCATTACGAAAGTAATTAGTATTTTTGGCATTAAAAAATATTTTTGGCTGGTAATTATTCCAAAAAAGACTATCAATTCTGCAACAAAACCACTCATGCCCGGTAATGCAAGAGAAGCCATGGATAAGATACTGAACATCGTAAATATTTTGGGAATCGAAACGGCCATTCCGCCCATTTCGTCGAGATAAACAAGACGCATTCTATCATAACTCGTTCCTGCCAAGAAAAAAAGTGCAGCACCGATAAAGCCATGAGATATTATTTGTAAAATAGCTCCGTTGAGTCCCGTATCAGTTATCGAACCAATTCCTATAATTATGAAACCCATATGAGATACGGAGGAATAGGCTATTCTTTTTTTTAAATTCCGTTGACCAAGAGATGTTGAAGCTGCATAAATTATTTGCATTGTACCCACTATTATCAACCAGGGAGAAAATATGGAATGCGCATGGGGTAATAATTCCATATTGATCCGAACTAATCCATATGCTCCCATTTTTAATAAAATTCCGGCTAGAAGCATACAAGTACTGTAATGGGCCTCCCCGTGGGTATCCGGTAACCACGTATGTAAGGGTATAATCGGCGATTTGACAGCAAAAGCAATAAGAAATCCAATATAGAATATTATTTCCAGTGCGACAGGATATGATTGATTAGCTAATGTTTCAAAATTTAATGTTGGTTCATTAGAACCGTATAAACCGAGACCCAAAACTCCTATTAATAGAAAAACGGAACCCCCTGCAGTGTACAAAATAAATTTTGTAGCCGAGTACAGACGTTTCTTTCCCCCCCACATGGATAGAAGTAGATAAACGGGAATTAATTCGAACTCCCACATGATGAAAAAAAGTAAAAGGTCTCGAGAAGAAAATGATCCTATTTGACCACTGTACATTGCTAGCATCAGGAAATGAAATAATCGCGAATCTCGAGTAACTGGCCAAGCCGCCAAAGTCGCTAAAGTGGTGATAAATCCTGTCAGTAAAATGGGCCCTATAGAAAGTCCATCTATTCCCAATCTCCAGTAAAAATCAAAAAAATTGATCCATTTATAATCTTCCGCCAGCTGGATTAATGGATCGTCCAATCGGAAATGATAACAAAATGCATAGGTTGTTAGAAGGAGTTCGAAAATGCATATACATATTGTATACCACTTAATTAGCTTATTTCCTTTATGAGGAAGAAAGAAAAGTAAAGAACCTGCAGATATTGGTAAAAATACAATTATTGTTAACCAAGGAAAATAATTCGTGGTAAAGACAAGATACACTTGGACCAGAAAAACCCGTGCTCAAAAAAAACCTTTTCGAGCACGGGTTTTTTCAGTAAAAAAAATCAAATGGATTCAAAATGTATTCAACTAGGGTTTTCTGGACCGTATCAATAAGCTAGACCCATACTTCGAGTTGTTTCATGCCATAAATAAACTCGAACGCTCAAGAAATCCGTTGGACAAGCGGATTCACATCTCTTACAACCAACACAATCTTCTGTTCTTGGAGCGGAAGCAATTTGCTTAGCTTTACATCCATCCCAAGGTATCATTTCTAACACATCGGTGGGGCAGGCTCGGACACATTGAGTACACCCAATACATGTATCATAAATTTTTACTGAATGTGACATGGGATCGATAAATTTTTGAACATCATAAAATTTCAATCTAGTAAACTTGTAAATAAATATAGTTAAACACCAGATGAATCAACGATTTACCAGAAATTTTCTAATCAATTTCCTTCGGGATCAACTCTTCATAAGAAAGGACCAAGATACTTTGATTTCTTACGTTTTCGAAAACATGATGTAGATTCCAACATATTGTACATGCTAATTCAAATTGGTGAATCTTATAATTTAATATTATTAATATTACTTATTCAACAAAGTTGATTGATTGATACGCGTTGATTTTCTGTTACGATAAATCGAGGACACAATAGCTGATCCAATAGCTGCTTCAGCGGCTGCAATAGCTATAACAAAAATTGAGAAAATATTTCCTTTTAATTGCCGACTATCAAAAAAATCAGAAAATGTTACAAAATTTATATTAACCGCATTTAGTATAAGTTCAAGACACATAAGAGCCCTAACCATATTTCGACTCGTGATCAATCCATAAATACCGATAGAAAATAAATAGGCACTCAAAACAAGTATATGTTCGAGCATCATTGACCAACTCCTTATCAATTTCGATTCATTATTAATATGAACAATAATTCAACAGATTTGATTGACTAGAGTATAACAAAAAAAAAGAATCTATTGGAAATATATCGAATAAACGAATTTCTATTTTATACACGAGCAATATTCAAATAGAATTCAAAGAAAATGGATGCGATAAGACAGAAAAAACAGAAAAAGGTTTCATTTTGATTGCTTGCTATTCCTAGTTAGAAAGATTTATTACTGACGAGCCACAGCAATTGCACCTATCAAAGCAACTAAAAGAATTATTGAAATGAATTCAAATGGAAGAAAAAAATCGGTTGCTAAATGAATTCCAATTTGTTGACTATTACTTATCAAATCTTGTTCTATAATTTGATTTGATCTTGTAGTCCAAATAATCCCGTACCATGATGTATCTAATATAGTAGTAATTAGCGAAACAAGAATACTTGTACAAACCAACGAAGTAAGGCCATTCCCAATGGTCCACAGATTAAAATCTTTATAATATTCTGAACCATTCATGAACATCACAGCAAATAGGATTAAAACATTTATGGCTCCCACATAAATAAGGAGCTGGGCAGCAGCTACAAAATGAGAATTTGAGAGAATATAAAATAAGGATATACAAACAAGAACCAATCCCAATGAAAAGGCAGAATAAATTGGATTGGTAAGTAATACCACTCCCAGGCCTCCTAATATAAGACCCGATCCCAGAAAAACTAAAAGAAAATCGTGTATTGGTCCAGGCAAATCCATTCTGTGTAAAATAAGAGATAAATAAATCGAAATGCTTTTCATGATCTTATTGACCCGACCAGGAATTTTTTTTTATGATACGTTCCTAATTGAATAAAATCCTAATCTATTAGGCGTGAATTGCTCTAAGCACAATTATTGGACAGTTTCGTTTTTGATTCTTTTTTGTTTGTTCAAAAGAAAAGGGTATTTTGTTTTTTGAAACTATATATTTCGAAATAATTACGAATATATTAATATAGTTTTATTTTCAATAAAAAGGAATCCGAAATTCTTATCAACCAGTTAATTTGTAATTGAATTTTTATTTATTGACCAAAGGCCTCATTCTTTTTTTAATTCAAACCAACCAGTCTTTTAACTTAAACCAAAACGGAACCTTAAAAGAATGAATGGGAAATTTCTCTTTACTTTAATAGAACAGGAGGTTTACTTACTGAGTTTTTCTTTGAATTGAATTCAAAATTGTTCGAATTGTATAATCGTCAATTACTGACATTGGTAAACGGCCCAAAGCAATTTGATTATAATTCAATTCGTGACGGTCGTAAGTAGAAAGTTCATATTCTTCAGTCATTGATAAGCAATTTGTTGGACAATACTCAACGCAGTTACCACAAAATATACAAATTCCGAAATCAATACTGTAATTAAGCAATCGTTTTTTTCGAATATCCGTTTCAAATTTCCAATCAACAACGGGTAGATCTATAGGGCATACACGAACACATACTTCACAAGCAATGCATTTATCAAATTCAAAATGGATTCGTCCGCGGAAACGCTCTGATGTGATTAATTTTTCATAAGGATATTGAATAGTTACGGGTAAACGATTTGCGTGGGATAAGGTAATCATGAAACCTTGACCAATGTACCTTGCTGCTCGGACTGTTTGGTGGCCATAATTCATGAACCCAGTTACCATAGGGAACATATCGTGAATATCTATGAATAATTTTATGTTTGTTTCTTTCTCTTGTTTGAACCAAGTCATGAATCTCATATTCTTTTTTTCTTTACAGTGAAAGAAGTTGGAAAGAAGTTGTTAATAATAGATTACCCAGAGAAATGGGTAAAAGAAATTTCCACCCGAGATTTAATAATTGGTCCATTCTTAACCTAGGTAAAGTCCATCGTGTTGCGATAGAAATAAACAAAAACAAATAAGTTTTAGCTAATGTAATAAAGATACCAATTGTCGTTCCAATGATTCCATTTATTTTATTTATTTCAAATAGCTCAGGGACGAATACATACGGAATGGAAATATTCCAACCCCCCAAGTAAAGAACTGTTACAAATAACGAAGAAAGTAATAGATTTAGATAGGAAGCAACGTAAAATAAACCAAATTTGATACCTGAATATTCGGTTTGATACCCTGCTACTAATTCTTCCTCCGCTTCTGGTAAATCAAAAGGTAATCTCTCACATTCTGCTAGAGAAGAAATTAGAAAAACGATAAACCCTATTGGCTGACGCCACAAATTCCATCCCCAAAAACCATATTTTGATTGCGCCTCAACTATATCAACTGTACTTGAACTGTTAGATAATTATAGTCGATGATAACATCACTGTTTACATCGCTAGTCCAAAACCGTACATGAGATTTTCACCTCATACGGCTCCTCGTGGGTCACAAATAAATTTTAGGACCGAATCAGTATTATTTATCTTCGTATGGTTGTAGAATAGATAGAGAAAAAATAGATTGGAAGGTCCAAAATTATACCAATGGAATTCTGTCTGCTATATTCTGAAGAATAAAAAATAAGTGCTTCTGAATTGATCTCGCCCGTTCATAATTTCAAATTTAAGTTGAGTAATAACTTAAGCCTTCAATAAAATACTTCTTGTAGAATATCAATAGATATTTCAACCCATTGTTTTCTATTACGAAAAAAATGAAACATTCCATTAGCTCATAAATCATGACACGGATTAGATCTCTCTATATCTATGAAAGAAAGAAAAAAAAAGATTTCTTTTTTATTCTTTATTGTTTCTTTTTCGTTCCTATTCTGCTTTCGGATCTGATAAAATCACGAATGGGGCTTAAACTAAAAAATAGTAAAGGATTATTTCGTTCCTGATAGTCATTACTTTAATCGGCAGATAGGAGGATACTCTGGACCGGAATCATGGGGAGTACTGCCTAGTCATTTCTACGAATTTAAAGCCCCAATTAGTATTCTTTTTATGTTATCCAGAAGTCTCTTTTTATATAATTTACATAATCTCCATTACCAATCCTTTATGTATTTTGGTGTTCCTAACCATCCACTCGTTTTTTGTTCAATCCCCCGTTTGTTTAGCAATACATGTATGGGAATCCATACAAAGGATAGCGAAAACTCTATACGGTTGATCTTTTGAGCCCGCTTCAAGCTAGATTGACTAATCAACCCGTCTTGGGGTAAAGACTTCTTCCGCTTACGTTTTCTTCCACTTACCTCTTGTACATAGGAAATGAGATTCCATTTTTTTGTTTAATTTACTGCGAATTTATAAGCTGCTTTCTTTCACTCATATATAACTATCTAATTTAGTTTATCAACTCAACTTATTTTCTAGAACGAAAGGAATAGGTAAAATAAAAGTTTCTATTTCAACGAATCGCACGTAGAGATATTGATAAAACACATAGAGTTAATGGTATTTCATAACTAATCGATTGAGCAGCAGCTCGCAGACCACCTAAAAAGGAATATTTATTATTTGATCCGTATCCTGACATAAGAAGTCCAACGGGAGCAATACTTGAAATGGCAATCCATAAAAAAATACCGATATTGAGATCGGCTAAAATAAGGCGAGAGCTAAAAGGAATTACTGAAAAACTTAGTAAAATTGATATGACTGCTATAGCCGGTCCAATACTAAATAAACGAGTATTGCCTCTAGATGGAAGAATATTTTCTTTGAAAAGCAGTTTTGTTCCATCTGCTAGCGCTTGAAGAATGCCCAAAGGACCGGCGTATTCAGGCCCAATACGTTGTTGTATTGCTGCAGATATTTCTCTTTCTAACCATACAATTACTAGTACACCTATTGTGATTCCCAAAACAAGAGTCAAAATAGGGACCAACATCCATATGATCCCATAGACCTCTTTTAAAGATTCCAATGTGTAAAAGGAATTGATATCTTCTACTTCTGTCGTATAAATTATCATTTCAACGATCCACTTCTCCCATAATGATATCTATGCTACCTAGTATCGTCATAATATCAGCCAATTTCATTCTTTTAACTAACTGAGGAAGAATTTGCAAATTGATAAAACCCGGCGGGCGAATTTTCCATCTCCAAGGAAAACCGCTTTGATCCCCTATCAGAAAAATTCCTAATTCTCCCTTTGGGGCTTCCATTCTCGCATAAAGTTCTTGTCTCGGTAATTCAAATGTGGGAGAAGGTTTTTTACTAATGAATCGATATTCAAAATCATTCCATTCTGGATCCCTTTCTCGATCAAAGCATCGGATTTCTAAATTCTCATAGGGACCACCCGGAATTCCTTCCAGGGCCTGTTGAATTATTTTTATAGATTCCGTCATTTCACTGATTCGGACTAAATAACGAGCTAATGAATCTCCTTCTTTTTGCCACTGGATTTCCCAATCAAATTCGTCGTAACACTCATAATGATCAACTTTCCGAAGATCCCATTTGATTCCAGATGCTCGTAGCATTGGGCCGGATAAACCCCAATTTATTGCTTCTTCTCCACCAATAACGCCTATCCCTTCAACTCGTTCTAAAAAAATAGGATTTCGCGTAATAAGTTTTTGATATTCAACAATTCCTGTTAAAAAATAATCACAGAAATCCAAACATTTATCTATCCAGCCGTAAGGTAGATCGGCCGCCACTCCTCCGATACGAAAATAATTATGCATCATTCTCATACCGGTGGCAGCTTCGAATAGATCATATACTAATTCTCTTTCTCTGAAAATATAGAAAAAGGGGGTCTGTGCACCAATATCTGCCATAAAAGGTCCAAGCCATAATAGATGAGAAGCTATACGACTCAACTCCAACATAATTACTCTGATATAGCTGGCCCTTTTAGGGACTTGAATATTCCCCAACTGTTCTGGTCCATTTACGGTTATTGCTTCCGTGAACATAGTGGCTAAATAATCCCAACGCGTTACATACGGCAAATATTGTATAATTGTTCGGTTTTCCGCAATTTTTTCCATTCCTCTGTGTAAATAACCTAATATTGGTTCACAGTCAACAACATCTTCACCATCTAGAGTAACGATGAGACGAAGAACACCATGCATTGATGGGTGGTGAGGCCCCATATTGACTATCATAAGGTCTTTTTCTGTAGCTGATAGATTCATAAGTTTTTCCTCGATTCATTCTTACATGAATTGTTGAAAACGAAAACAAGTACATCAAAATGAAAATCTAATAAATCGACTAATTCAAAATTTGCAAATTAACGATTTTTTGATTCCCGAATATCCAACTCACCAATTAATTCTTTATAACGTATTTTATTTGTCTTTGATAAATAAGATAGCAGTCGTTGACGTTTTCCTAGAATTTTACGTAGACCTCTCTGAGATAAATAGTCTTTTTTGTGCAATTCCAAATGTGAAGTAAGTCTTCGTATCTTATTGGTGAAACTAACTATTTGAAATTCAACAGACCCCCTGTTTTCTTCTTTTTTTTCTTGAAAAATAACTGAGATGAATGAATTTTTTACCATAAAACCAAAAAATTTCCCCCTTTTTTTGAATGTGAATTTTACTGATCAGTAATAATAATACCAGTCATTTTGATATACACGATGATTTTAAGTTCGTTATGAACTTTATCATTTTTTTTCAAATAAAATTAATCAATCCGGGTTTCGATTTGATTCGTATAGGGATACAAAAGAGTGAGAGATTTCTACAAAAGAGAAAATTTGAGAGTTCAAATAAGAGGATTTTGTTGATTCATTTGTCGATCTAATTGATATGTATGTCATTAAATTAGTATCGTGTATCAGAATAAAATGTAAGACAATCCTTGTGACCATCTATTTGTTTTCATATACCCGGCACGATACATACATAATATAGGGGAAAATGTACCATTAAAATGGACCATTAACGAATTTTCAGACGCGGATACATACGGATCCTTATCATACTGAAACGACTGCCGTTATTAGTATTAAACCAATATCGATTCATACAAGCTAAATCTTCTAATCGATAATTGGGCCAAAGAAAGAACTTTAATTTAATTAGTTTCTTTTTATCACTACCAAGATGTTTATTTTTAGTCAAAACTTGACCACAGTTTTTTACATTATTTAAAAATACTGCATTTCTATGCATACCATTTTTATCCCTTGAATTGAAAGAAATTCGAATTCGCAATTCTCGCCGGTGGTTAGGGGATAAAATATTTTCAGGAACAAACAAATCATAATGATTTTTGTCTTTATTTTCAGTCATTTTTTGATGTCTTGCAATAAATTCATAAAAATGATTTTTATCAATATAGTTTTTTTCTTGGTATCTTTGATTAATTTGGTGTTTATTTTTATGAACCAACAAAATACTTATAGTTTGATATAGAATAAATTGTCCATCATTTTTTACCGACAGACGAACTGGATCGATAATCAATATTCCTTTTTTCATTAGTTCTCTAAGAGTTAAATCCTTCTGAATCATCAAAATATCCAGATTCATTTCTCCCCGTTGAATAGAGGATATAACAATTTCGTTTGGATTTATCAGTCTAAGCAGGAGGCAATATACTTTGATATTATTGATTATTCTTTGATTTAAAGAATCATCCCATCTCAATTGAAAACGCAAATACCTTTTTAGGAAGAAATCAAGCTCTGCTTCCGTGTTGCTCTTGTATTGCTTTTTCTTTCTACGTTTTTTTTTGTCTGATTTATCATAATCTTCTTCAACATCTTTTTCTTGGTTTGAGAGAACGGATTTTAAATTTCCTTGTTTTTGTGCATCTGATACAAGACCCCCTTCACCTATGGGTTCTTTTTCTTCTTGATTTCGATTCTCTAATCCAATAATTTGTTTTTCGTTTGGTGCTATAAGGGAGTCCCTTTTTTTATTTTCAATAATATTTTTATTAATGTTCCTATTTCCATTAAAATTGAAAAGAAGTAATTTTATTGGTATGATCCATGGTTTAACCTTATATGCATTATATAGCAGCACAAATTCTGGGAAGAACCAAAGTTCTAGATTCGGTATAGGATGACTTAGTATTTCTTCATTCAGTCCCATCCAATCAAAATGGCTTCCTTTTTTATTGGATGGGTTGCTTTCTTGATCTTGATAAATTGTGAAATAAAAAAGGTCCATTTTATCAATTAGTTGATAATTCTTAACCACAGTCTTAATATTTTTGTTACTCTTTGTACTGGTATCGACCCAGGACTCAATATCGACCTTATTTCTAAGACAAAAATGAAGAATTCTCCAATTAAAAAACTTTCTGTGCGAAAAATTCCCCATAGCATCTAGGATATCGCCTTCTCCTAGATAATTATGGATAGGGATATCCCTCAATGTATCAAAAATATTTTGTTTATCCATGTTGTAATGATAAGAACTCTCTTCCCTCTTATTTACTTGGAATGGTGATCCATAAGCATACGGGTCCCTCTTATCTTGATAATTAATAGATTTATATGATAAAAAATCATATCCATAGTTTTTTTTAAAATTTGATTTTTTATATTTTTGTTCTTGATTCAGTTTATATTCTTGAGTCAGTAATGAGTTCGCTTGAAAATCATTTTTTTTTTCGTAATGAATTAATCTTTCTTTTTCATCTGAATCCCATTTTGTTAAATCTTTATTTTGAGCCAGATAGTGTTGATTGACTCTATTTCGCCATTGTCTTGGTACTAATTTTAGCCATCTATTCTGAACTAAATCGTATTGATAACGACTCCTTAACCAGTTTTTCCATTCATTCATTCCAGAATGCCAAACGATTTTCTGTCTTAACCCATAATGATGTCTTAATCTGGAATGAGATACTCCCTGTTCTTCAAAATAATCTTTTATTTCATTTTTAAGAAAAAGAGATGTTCCATGATATTGAAGGATAGGTTTGAATTTATAAAAACTAATAACTTGGGTTTGTGATAATTTGTAAAATACATATGCTTGTGAGAGGGAGGATAAGTCACAAAAAGCTTTTTCATTTTTATTTCTAATACTAATATTAGAAAGTGAAGAAAGTGAGGTTTTTATAGTTGAAATAAAATGAGTTGTATTTTTAGTTGTTTTATTAATTCTTTCTTGATTTGCTTCATTATTGTGAATGAAGTTCTCAATCATTTTTTTTGTTGATTCAAGAAAAAGTTGGGTATTGGTTCTTGGAATATTAATGATATATAGAAGAATATCCATGTATATCTTTTCAATGAAAAATTTTATAAAAAAATAGAATTTCCGGATTAATCGAATATTTCTTCTTTTTACTATTTGCCAAAATTTTTTTGCTGATTCTACTATTTTATCCTGATAACTTATTTTGTTAGAACTACTATTTATTTCTTGAGTTAGAAATTCGTTTTTCTTCTCTTTTATAATTAGAATTTTTTGTATTTGATTTTTGATTGTGTTTGTTCTCTTAGTCAGATCTTTTATTTTTTTTTCTGTTAATGAATAATTTGTCCACGCCATAGATTGAATTTGAAGTGATGATTTGTGAATCATCTTATTACTGATTATCGAATCCTTTTTAGTTTCGCCCAATTCATATGGTTCTCTCAACCCAAAAAATGGAATTGGATTTATTTTTGAAAGTTCTTTTATTAGTCCCTTTAGAAATAGAATGCTTTGAGTGATCCATTTTTTTGTTTCTTTTGAAGCTTTTCGAAACAATTTAGTTTTTTCTTTTAAAATTGTTAAAGCTATAAAACATTTCGTTTTCCATTTTTTTATTTTTTTTTTTAGTTCTTTAAAAATAGGCTCAAAAAACGAACGCCGTTTTCGAGGAGAGCCGAAAGGGAGTTCAGTTTCCATTCCCCAAACTGTTAAAAAGCAAAAATCATTCTTTTGACCTTTCTTTTTTTTCATTGGATCTTTATGAGAGGGTTGTAGTTTAAATCTGTGCCAAGGTTTCAGGCAAAAAGGAAATAGGATCTTTATCTGAATACCGTCTGTTAACCAGTTTTTTGGAAATTCTGTTTCGGATAATTGAACACCATTATAAGTGCATTTAACATGCATTTCTCGATTCCAATCCGTTAAATCCTCAGACCACTCAGGAAATTGAAATAATAACATACGGGCAATGTTTTTAACTATTATCAGTGAAGGTAATATAATATATTTTCTAAGAATTGATTGGGTTATTAACACGGAGCCCCTTATTACTTGAGCAAGTAAAAGACTATCCCAAGCTTCTGCTATTTCTATCCTCATTTTCTCTTCTCTTTTATATTTTTCTCTTTTGGCCTCGTCTTTTTTCTCGATCTTTTTTTCTGTATAATCATAAATTTTTGATTCTTTGTTTTTACATATCCAATTTCGAGATATTCGTTTCAGCGGTCCAGAAATATCAAAAGAAAAAAAGAGTGGTTTGTCTACTCTGTCCAAAAAAAGGGGGGAATGTACATTTGCTTGAAACAGCTCCCAAGTAATTGTTTTACGCCTTTGGGCACGCATGGAACCTTTTATTATGTCGCGCCGAAAATCCGATTGTTGCGAATAGCGTATCAAAGCCACTTCGTCTGTTTGATCAGGATCATTAGCATCCTTGGTATTAGTATAAGTATCGGCGTTTGCCTGGTTATTAGTAAAAATCACGACGCGCTTGGATTTTCTTGAACGAATTTCATGCTCTGCTGTTACATTTTCCTCGTTTTCGCCCTCCTGTTGTTCTAAATCGTCGATTAATTTGTATGACCATCGAGGAACTTTTTTACTTATTTCTTTTATTCCAATAGATTTTTTTCTAATTGTTTGATTGTTGGGATTAGTTATAACTATATTGAATAAAAATTTCAAAATTTTGACTCGATCCTCGGAATCGATATTTCCCTGTTCATCTTCTGTCAATGTCAATAAAGAGAGTTCTTTTTCTGTTGCTAATGATTTTATATTGAGTGTATCTAGTGTCTGTTCAAGTTCGTGATAATCAGTAGTAAGAAGTAGAGCATGAATCTTATTTATCCAAAACGGATCCGTGTTTTTTTTTTTATAAGTTTGATTTATGCTTAAAGGAGAACCCCATTTTTTGATTCTTCCGCGGTAGGGTCCATGCAAGAAAGGATCATATAGTTTAGGCAAGTATTCTCTTTTAGTTTCATTATTAGAGAATCGAGTCCTTTTTTCAAGTATGCCCAGATCAAAAGATTCCTTATCTAAAGATTCGACTCTTTTTATAAACTCTTTACTAAAATTTCTTCTTTTTAGTTCATTGATAAAACTCCAATCAGTATACAATTCATCAGAAAACAATTTTTCTGGTGTGAAAAAATATATTTTTTTTTGTATCATTTCCCCAAAAGTTGCTAAACTGGGTGGATACGTAAAAGATATTTTTTCTTTTCCATCACTTTGACATGTATAAAAAAAATATTGTGACATTTCATTTTTTATAGCATTTTCAACCCGGTCATTTTTTATATATCGCAAAGGCCGATTCCATCGTTTAGAATCAAAAAGAAGTGTCACAAGAGGTTTTTCAATCCATAATAAATATTTCTCTTCTTTTTTTTTTAATATTTCTAACTTCGAACTTTCTTGATTCCCATCCAGATAAGAAGTTTCATAAACCGGTCTATTTTTAGAGTATGTCTCTTTAAAACCAAAGTGGAGTTCGCCCTTTCTTTTTTTTTTTTTCTTTCCAGTCACTCGTAGCTTTTCTGTTTCGTCCATTTTGCTCGGATCCACCTCTTCCTCCGAAAAAAGGTAAGAAGAAGTATTTTCTTCGGTCCCCTGTTTCTGGTTAGCCCCTCCCCCTTCGGAAATAGTTTCTATTTCTATGTTTCTTTCTTCCTCACTTTCCCCCACTTCTTCCGTTTCGGAAATTCCTTTCAGCTTCTTAGTTAGAATGGGTGAC